AAAAAAAATAGGTATGAATCCTTTGATAATGAATTGCCTGATAAAAAGGATTACCTTGATAGGGTAAATTATGTAGTATTCTACATTCATTAGTTGATTTTATTGTTTTTTTTAAAAAGGTTTTATACCTAATAGAATTAAACTATTTCTAAAAGTTTCAAAAACTTTTGTGCATCATACACCAAAGTATAAAAAGATAAGCTAACTAAGCTACTGGGTTCATACCCCATTTATAAAGGTTATAATCCTTTTCTTTTTAATTTTTAATAATTCTTCAAAAATTTTATTTATATCAATTATAATTATTGGAACATTAATCACAGTAACTTCTAACTCTTGGTTAGGAGCTTGAATAGGTTTAGAAATTAATTTGTTATCTTTTATCCCCCTAATAAGAGATAATAATAATTTAGTATCTACTGAAGCTTCTTTAAAATATTTTTTAACCCAAGCGTTGGCATCAACAGTTTTATTATTTTCTATTATTTTATTAATATTAAAAAATAACGTAAACAGTGAAATTAATGAATCTTTTACATCTATAATTATAATATCAGCCTTATTAATAAAAAGAGGGGCCGCTCCTTTTCATTTTTGATTTCCTAATATAATAGACGGATTAACATGAATAAATGCCTTATTACTAATAACTTGACAAAAAATTGCACCCTTAATATTAATTTCTTATTTAAATATTAAAAATCTTTTATTAGTTGGTGTAATTCTTTCTGTTATTGTTGGAGCTATTGGAGGATTAAATCAAACATCTTTACGAAAATTAATAGCTTTTTCTTCCATTAATCATTTAGGTTGAATATTAAGTGCATTAATAATAAATAAATCAATTTGATTAACTTATTTTTCTTTTTATTTTTTTCTTTCAATTGTATTAACTTTTATATTTAATTTATTAAAATTATTTCATTTAAATCAACTATTTTCAAGATTTTTTAATAGAAAAATTTTAAAATTTACTTTATTTATAAATTTTTTATCTTTAGGAGGATTACCTCCTTTTTTAGGATTTTTACCTAAATGAATTGTAATTCAAGAATTAACTTTTTGTAACCAATACGCTCAATTAATAATTATAATAATAATAACATTAATTACTTTATTTTTTTATTTACGAATTTGTTACTCAGCTTTTATACTAAATTATTATGAAAATAATTGAATAATTAACTTTCAAATTAATAATTTTTTAATAAACCTATTTTTAATTCTTTCTTTTTTTTCTATTTTTGGTTTATTTTTAATTTCACTATTTTATTTAATATTGTAAGGCTTTAAGTTAAATAAACTAATAGCCTTCAAAGCTGTAAATATAGGAATTCCTTTAAGCCTTAGTAAATATTTACTCCTTCAAAATTGCAGTTTGATATCATTATTGACTATAAGACCAATTGATTAAGAAGAAATATTCTTATAAATAGATTTACAATCTATCGCCTAAACTTCAGCCACTTAATCGCGACAATGGTTATTCTCAACAAATCATAAAGATATTGGAACATTATATTTTATTTTTGGAGCATGAGCCGGAATAGTGGGAACATCTCTAAGAATTTTAATTCGAGCCGAACTTGGACACCCTGGAGCATTAATTGGTGATGATCAAATTTATAATGTAATTGTTACAGCTCACGCTTTTATTATGATTTTTTTCATAGTAATACCTATTATAATTGGAGGATTTGGAAATTGATTAGTACCTCTTATATTAGGGGCACCTGATATAGCTTTCCCTCGAATAAATAATATAAGTTTTTGACTTCTTCCTCCTGCTTTATCTCTTTTATTAGTAAGAAGTATAGTTGAAAATGGAGCTGGAACAGGTTGAACAGTTTACCCACCTTTATCAGCAGGAATTGCTCATGGAGGAGCTTCAGTTGATCTGGCTATTTTCTCTTTACATTTAGCCGGAATTTCTTCAATTTTAGGGGCTGTAAATTTTATTACTACAGTAATTAATATACGATCTACAGGAATTACTCTTGATCGAATACCTTTATTTGTTTGATCAGTTGTAATTACAGCTTTATTATTATTATTATCTTTACCAGTTTTAGCGGGAGCTATTACTATATTATTAACAGATCGAAATTTAAATACTTCTTTTTTTGACCCTGCTGGAGGAGGAGATCCTATTTTATACCAACATTTATTTTGATTTTTTGGTCATCCAGAAGTTTATATTTTAATTTTACCTGGATTTGGAATAATTTCTCATATTATTAGTCAAGAATCAGGTAAAAAGGAAACATTTGGATCTTTAGGGATAATTTATGCTATATTAGCAATTGGATTATTAGGATTTATTGTATGAGCTCATCATATATTTACTGTAGGAATAGATGTAGATACCCGGGCTTACTTTACATCTGCAACTATAATTATTGCTGTACCAACTGGAATTAAAATTTTTAGTTGATTAGCCACATTACATGGAACTCAATTATCTTATTCTCCTGCAATTCTTTGAGCTTTAGGATTTGTATTTTTATTTACTGTAGGAGGACTAACCGGAGTAGTTTTAGCTAATTCTTCAGTAGATATTATTTTACATGATACTTATTATGTAGTTGCTCATTTTCACTATGTTTTATCAATAGGAGCTGTATTTGCTATTATAGCAGGATTTATCCATTGATATCCTTTATTTACTGGATTAACTTTAAATGCCAAATGATTAAAAAGTCAATTTATTATTATATTCATTGGAGTAAATTTAACATTTTTCCCTCAACATTTTTTAGGATTAGCAGGGATACCTCGACGATATTCTGATTATCCAGATGCTTACACTACATGAAATATTGTGTCTACAATTGGTTCTTCAATTTCATTATTGGGAATTTTGTTTTTCTTTTTCATTATTTGAGAAAGTTTAGTATCTCAACGACAAGTAATTTATCCAATTCAATTAAATTCTTCTATTGAATGATATCAAAATACTCCTCCTGCTGAACATAGTTATTCTGAATTACCTTTATTAACTAATTAATTTCTAATATGGCAGATTAGTGCAATGGATTTAAGCTCCATATATAAAGTATTTTACTTTTATTAGAAACAAATGTCTACATGAGCTAATTTAGGTTTACAAGATAGAGCATCTCCTTTAATAGAACAATTAATTTTTTTTCATGATCATGCATTATTAATTTTAGTAATAATCACTGTTTTAGTAGGGTATTTAATATTTATATTATTTTTTAATTCATATATTAATCGATTTTTATTACATGGACAATTAATTGAAATAATTTGAACTATTCTCCCAGCTATTATTTTATTATTTATTGCTCTTCCTTCATTACGACTTTTATACCTTTTAGATGAAATTAATGAACCTTCTGTTACTTTAAAAAGTATTGGTCACCAATGATACTGAAGTTATGAATATTCAGACTTTAATAATATTGAATTTGATTCATACATAATCCCAACTAATGAATTAGCAACTGATGGATTTCGTCTTTTAGATGTTGATAACCGAGTAGTTTTACCAATAAATTCTCAAATTCGAATTTTAGTGACTGCTGCAGATGTAATTCATTCATGAACTATTCCTGCCTTAGGAGTAAAGGTTGATGGAACCCCAGGACGACTTAATCAAACAAATTTTTTTATTAATCGACCAGGACTTTTTTACGGTCAATGTTCAGAAATTTGTGGAGCAAATCATAGTTTTATACCTATTGTAATTGAAAGTGTTCCTGTAAATTATTTTATTAAATGAATTTCTAATAATGTAAATTCTTCATTAGATGACTGAAAGCAAGTACTGGTCTCTTAAACCATTCAATAGTAAATTAGCGATTACTTCTAATGGTAAAAAATTAGTTAAAGCTATAACATTAGTATGTCAAACTAAAATTATTAAATTTTTAATATTTTTTAATTCCACAAATAGCCCCTATTAGATGATTATTTTTATTTATTATTTTTTCTATTACATTTATTTTATTTTGTTCAATTAATTATTACTCCTATTTACCTTCATCACCTAAATCTAATGAATTAAAAAATATTAATTTAAATTCAATAAATTGAAAATGATAACAAACTTATTTTCTGTATTTGATCCTTCAGCAATCTTTGGTCTGTCATTAAACTGATTAAGAACATTTCTAGGACTTTTAATAATTCCTTCAATTTACTGATTAATACCTTCTCGATATAATATCTTTTGAAACACAATTCTTTTAACTCTTCATAAAGAATTTAAAACATTATTAGGACCTTCAGGACATAATGGATCAACATTTATTTTTATTTCATTATTTTCATTAATTTTATTTAATAATTTTATAGGATTATTTCCTTATATTTTTACTTCAACAAGTCATTTAACATTAACACTATCTCTTGCCTTACCTTTATGATTATGTTTTATAATTTACGGATGAATTAATCACACTCAACATATATTTGCTCATTTAGTACCTCAAGGAACCCCTGCTATTTTAATACCTTTTATAGTATGTATTGAAACTATTAGAAATATTATTCGTCCAGGAACTTTAGCAGTACGATTAACAGCAAATATAATTGCTGGGCACTTATTATTAACATTATTAGGAAATACTGGTCCTGCTATATCAACATTTTTAGTAACATTTTTATTGATTGTACAAATCGCTTTATTAGTATTAGAATCAGCAGTTGCTATAATCCAATCTTATGTATTTGCAGTTTTAAGAACCCTATATTCTAGAGAAGTAAACTAATTATAATGTCTACACATTCAAATCACCCCTTTCATTTAGTTGATTATAGCCCTTGACCTTTAACAGGAGCTATTGGAGCAATAACAACTGTATCAGGTATAGTAAAATGATTTCATCAATATGATATTTCATTATTTTTTTTAGGTAATATTATTACAATTTTAACTGTTTATCAATGATGACGAGACGTATCTCGTGAAGGAACATATCAAGGATTACACACTTATGCAGTAACAATTGGATTACGATGAGGAATAATTTTATTTATTTTATCAGAAGTTTTATTCTTTGTAAGATTTTTTTGAGCTTTTTTTCATAGAAGTCTATCTCCAGCAATCGAATTAGGAGCATCTTGACCTCCTATAGGAATTATTTCATTTAATCCATTCCAAATTCCTTTATTAAATACAGCAATTTTATTAGCATCAGGAGTAACAGTTACTTGAGCACATCATAGTTTAATAGAAAGTAATCACTCACAAACAACTCAAGGATTATTTTTTACTGTTTTATTAGGAGTTTATTTTACAATTCTTCAAGCTTACGAATATATCGAAGCACCATTTACAATTGCAGATTCAGTTTATGGATCAACTTTTTATATGGCTACAGGATTTCATGGAATTCATGTTTTAATTGGAACAACATTTTTATTAATTTGTTTATTACGTCACTTAAATAATCATTTTTCTAAAAATCATCATTTTGGATTTGAAGCTGCAGCATGATACTGACATTTTGTTGATGTAGTTTGATTATTCCTTTATATTACAATTTACTGATGAGGAGGATAATTAACTTATTATAATCTATATAGTATAAAAGTATATTTGACTTCCAATCATAAGGTCTATTAATAATAGTATAGATAATTTTTTCAATTATTTTTATTGGTTCTGTAATTTTTATTATCTCAATAGTTGTAATACTTTTAGCTTCTATTCTTTCAAAAAAAACTTTAGTAGATCGAGAAAAAAGATCACCCTTTGAATGTGGATTTGATCCTAAATCCTCATCTCGATTACCTTTTTCCTTACGATTTTTTTTAATCACAATTATTTTTTTAATTTTTGATGTAGAAATTGCCTTAATTTTACCCATAATTATTATTTTAAAATTTTCAAATTTATTAATTTGAAGAATTACTTCAATTATTTTTATTTTAATTTTATTAATTGGACTATACCATGAATGAAATCAAGGAATGTTAAATTGATCAAATTAATTAATTAATATATATATATATATATAGGGTTGTAGTTAATTATAACATTTGATTTGCATTCAAAAAGTATTGAATATTCAATCTACCTTATTAATACAAGGAATATGAAGCGATATATTGCATTTAGTTTCGACCTAATCTTAGGTAAATTTACCCTTATTCTTTAATTGAAGCCAAAAAGAGGCCTATCACTGTTAATGATATAATTGAGTAATTAACTCCAATTAAGGAAGTATGGTGATCAAGTAAAAGCTGCTAACTTTTTTCTTTTAATGGTTAAATTCCATTTATACTTCTGTTTATATAGTTTAAATAAAACCCTACATTTTCATTGTAGAAATAAAATACTATATTTTTATAAATTACTAAATATAATTCACTATATTCAAAGATTATTTAATCTCCATAACATCTTCAATGTCATACTCTAATATATAAGCTATTTGAATATAAAAATAATAAAAAATTAAACAAAATTAAAACTCAAAATACAAATAATAATAAATAAATTTTTAAATTATTATTATGTATAATAAATAAAATTTGAGAATAATTAACTAATTTTTGATATAAATGTTGACCTCCAAAATATTCTGACCAACCTTGATCAAAACTTTTAACTACAATTTGACCATAATTTAAAGGATAAAAAATTATTCCATAAGTTCTAATATAAGGTATAAACCACATTGAACCTAAAAAACTTGAAATCTTATAATATAAAAAAGATTTATTTAATCTATATAATTTTCTTATAGAAATTAAATAACCAAATAAACCACCAAAAATACAAACAAACAATGTTAATAATTTTATATAAATTGGTAAACAAATTATATAGGGATAAGGAAAAATTAATCAATTTAATATTCTACCTCCTACAATTCTTATAATTAATAATCCTATTATACCTCGTAATATGATTCAACCTTCATCATTTAATATATTTAATCTCCCACAATTTAAATCTCCTGTTATAGAATAATAAACTAATCGAAAAGAATAACTTACTGTTAATCCAGTAGAAAAAAAATATAAAAAAAATGAAAATATATTAATGTTACTAATTAAAACTATTTCTAAAATTATATCCTTTGAATAAAATCCTGCTAAAAAAGGTATTCCACATAAAGCTAAATTAGAAACATTAAAACACATTGAAGTTAAAGGCATATGAATTCTTAAACCTCCTATTAACCGAATATCTTGATTATTATTTATATTATGAATAATAGCTCCTGCACATATAAATAATAATGCCTTAAATAAAGCATGAGTTAATAAATGAAATATAGCTAATTTATAAAAACCTATTGATAAAATACTTATTATTAAACCTAATTGACTTAAAGTTGATAAAGCAATAATTTTTTTTAAATCAAATTCAAAATTAGCCCCTATCCCAGCTATAAATATAGTCAATCCTGATAATAATAATAATAATTGTCCTAATCATGAATTTCTTAATAAAATATTAAATCGAATTAATAAATAAACTCCAGCAGTCACTAAAGTAGATGAATGAACTAATGCTGAAACAGGAGTAGGAGCAGCTATCGCAGCAGGTAACCATGAAGAAAAAGGAATTTGAGCTCTTTTAGTTATAGCAGCCAATATAACTAAACTACCAATTACTATTATTTCAAATTCATTTTGTATAACTTCTAAATAAAATACATAATTTCATCTTCCATAATTTAATATTCAAGCAATAGCTAATAATAAAGCTACATCTCCAATTCGATTAGATAACGCAGTTAATATTCCAGCATTATAAGATTTTACATTTTGAAAATAAATTACTAAACAATAAGAAACTAATCCAAGACCATCTCATCCTAATAAAATTCTAATTAAATTAGGACTAATAATTAATAATATTATAGATAAAACAAATATTAAAACTAATATAATAAAACGATTAATATTTTCATCTCTTCTTATATATTCTTTTCTATAAAAAATTACTAAAGAAGCAATTATTAAAACAAAAGATATAAATAATAAACTTATTCAGTCAAATAATAAAGTCATTACAATTCTTATAGAATTTAATGAAACTACTTCTCATTCAATAAAATAAACTAAATTATTTAATAAAAAATTTAATCTAAAAAAAAAACAAGATAATCTAATAGAAATTAAACTTACAAATCTAATTCTACAAATTGATAAATATTTCACGATCTAAAATGAATAACTCATATCACTAACACCACAAATTAGTATTTTTTTTAAACTATTTAAATATAATCACAACATACTTATATCTCTTTTTAAAATTAATAAATTTAAAGGTAATCAATGTAACAATAATAATAAATATTCACGAATTTTACCGTTAGTAAATGAATAGACACCTGAAAAAATTTTTCCGTGTTGACTAAAAGAATATAAATATAATGAATAAGCAGCTCTAAAAAAAGATAATAAAGATAGTATAATTATAGAGACTCATGATCAAGAAACAATTCTATTTAATAAAGAAATTTCCCCTAACAAATTTAATGTAACAGGAGCTGCTATATTAGCTGAACTTAATAAAAATCATCATAATGCTATAGCAGGTATAAAATTTAATAAACCCTTATTAATTAATAATCTTCGTCTCCCTAACCGCTCATAAGAAATATTGGCTAAACAAAACAATCCAGATGAACATAATCCATGACCAATTATTAAAGTATAAGAACCTCTTAATCCTCAATATCTTATTACTAATAATCCTGCTAATACAATTCCTATATGAGCTACTGAAGAATAAGCAATTAAAGCCTTTAAATCTGTTTGACGTAAACAAACAAATCTAACTAAAACTCCTCCAACTAATCTAATTCTAATTCAAATAAACCCATATTTTAAATTTATTAACTGTAAAATAGATAATACCCGTAATAACCCATAACCTCCTAATTTTAACATAATTCCGGCTAAAATTATTGACCCAGAAACAGGGGCTTCGACATGAGCTTTTGGTAATCATAAATGAACTAAAAATATAGGTATTTTAACTAAAAACGCGCATAATATACAAAAATAAAGTAAATCATAATTAAATATAAAATTATTTATTAGATAAAAATTTATTGTACCCATTTTATTCATTAGATAAAAAATACCAATTAATATAGGTAAAGAAACTAATAAAGTATAAAATAATAAATAAATTCCAGCTTGTAATCGTTCAGGCTGATATCCTCAACCTAAAATTAAAAATAATGTAGGAATTAATCTTCTTTCAAAAAATAAATAAAATATAAATAAATTTATTCTTCTAAAAGTTAAAATTAATAATAATAATAATAAAACTACATTTAATAAAAATAAATTTTTATAATTATTATATTTATTAACTCTTTCTCTAGCTAATAGTATTAATGAACAAATTCATAAACTTAATATAATTAAACCATAAGAAAGTATATCTCTCCCTAAAAAATAAGAAATTTCTGATCAATAATTTATAAAATTATTTATTAATAAAAATACAAATCTAATTAAAAATAATAAAATTTGTACCATTCAATATATATTATTGATTAAACATAAAGGACTTAAAAAAATTAAAAAAAATACTAATTTTAACATTATATAATTCTAAAAGATTGAAAATAATCATTTCCATGAGTACGAATTATTGAAACTAAAATTGATAAACCTAATGCCCCTTCACATACTCTAAAAGTTAAAAATATTATTCTAAAATAATTTTCATAATTTAATAAATTTAAATAAATAAATAACAAAAAAAATAGTATTAAAACAATAAATTCTAAACTTAATAATATTGAAAGTAAATGCTTCCGATTAGAAACAAAACAAAATAACCCTAAAATTAATAAAATTATTGGTAAACTTCAATATAAAAATATAATCATTAGTTTTAATAGTTTAATAAAAACATTGGTCTTGTAAATCAAAAATAAGATTATTTCTTTTAAAACTTCAAGAGAAAAGAAATTTCTTTTTCATTAATCCCCAAAATTAATATTTTAAATAAACTACCTCTTGATATTCTTCAATTATTTTTATATTCTTTAATTTTAACCACATCAATTATTTTTATTAATATAATTCACCCTTTAGCAATAGGATTAACTTTATTAATTCAAACAGTTTTAATTTGTTTAATTGCCGGTTTAATAACTAAAAGATTTTGATATTCTTATATTTTATTTTTAATTTTTTTAGGAGGAATACTAGTTTTATTTATTTATGTTACTTCTTTAGCATCAAATGAAATATTTAATCTATCAATTAAATTAACTTTATTTTCATTTTTTTTAATATTTATTTTTACTGTAATTTCTTTTTTTATTGATAAAACTTCTATTTCATTTTTTTTTATAAATAATGAAATAGAATCAATTTTTAATTTAAATTCATATTTTTTAGAAAATTCTTTATCATTAAATAAACTTTATAATTTTCCAACTAATTTTATTACAATTTTATTAATAAATTATTTATTAATTACTTTAATTGTTGTAGTTAAAATTACAAAATTATTTAAAGGCCCTCTTCGAATAATAAATTAATGAACAAACCTTTACGATCTTCTCACCCCCTTTTTAAAATTGCAAACAATGCATTAATTGATTTACCTGCTCCTATTAATATTTCAGCATGATGAAATTTTGGTTCATTATTAGGATTATGTTTAATTATTCAAATTCTTACAGGACTGTTTTTAGCAATACATTACACAGCAGACGTTAATTTAGCTTTTTATAGAGTTAATCATATTTGTCGAGATGTTAATTATGGATGATTATTACGAACACTACACGCTAATGGAGCATCATTTTTTTTTATTTGTATTTATTTACATGTAGGTCGAGGAATATATTACGGATCTTATTTATTTACCCCTACATGAATAATTGGAGTTATTATTTTATTTTTAGTAATAGGAACAGCTTTTATAGGATATGTATTACCTTGAGGACAAATATCTTTTTGAGGAGCAACAGTTATTACTAATTTATTATCAGCTATTCCTTATTTAGGATTAGATTTAGTACAATGAGTATGAGGAGGATTTGCTGTAGATAACGCAACTTTAACTCGATTTTTTACTTTTCACTTTATTTTACCGTTTATTGTTTTAGCTATAGTAATAATTCATTTATTATTCTTACATCAAACAGGATCAAGAAATCCTATTGGATTAAATTCTAATATTGATAAAATTCCTTTCCATCCGTATTTTACATTTAAGGATATTGTAGGATTTATTATTATAATTACTTTATTAATTTCATTAGTTTTAATTAACCCTTATTTATTGGGAGATCCAGATAATTTTATTCCTGCTAATCCTTTAGTCACACCAGCCCATATTCAACCTGAATGATATTTTTTATTTGCTTACGCTATTTTACGATCTATTCCTAATAAATTAGGAGGAGTAATTGCTCTTGTTTTATCAATTGCAATTTTAATAATTTTACCCTTTTATAATTTAAGAAAATTTCGAGGAATTCAATTTTATCCTATTAATCAAATTTTATTTTGAATTATAGTAGTAACAGTAATTTTATTAACATGAATTGGAGCCCGACCAGTAGAAGAACCTTATGTATTACTTGGACAAATTTTAACAGTTATTTATTTTTTATATTATATTATCAACCCTTTAATTAATAAATGATGAGATAATTTACTAAATTAGTTAATGAGCTTGAATAAGCATATGTTTTGAAAACATAAGATAGAAATTTTATTTTCTATTAACTTTACTAAAACAAATTCACTATAATAGAGAAAATAATAAAATTTTAAATCCAATAAAAAATAATAAATAATTTAAAGAAAAAGATAAAAAACACTTTCAAGCTAAATATATTAATTTATCATAACGAAATCGAGGTAAAGTTCCCCGAGCTCAAATAAATACAAAAGAAATAAATATTAATTTTACATAAAATAATAAATTAAATACATCACAACCTAAAAAAATTACTCTGAATAACATTCTTATAAATAAAATTCTAGAATATTCAGCTAAAAAAATTAAAGCAAATCCTCCTCTTCTATATTCTACATTAAACCCAGAAACTAATTCAGATTCTCCTTCTGCAAAATCAAATGGAGTTCGATTAGTTTCTGCTAAAGAAATAGTTAACCATACTAAAGCCATAGGAAATAAAATAACTAAAAATCACATATAAACTTGATAATAATAAAAATATAAAATATTATATCTTCCAATTAAAAATACAAAAGACAATAAAATTAAAGCTAAACTAACTTCATAAGAAATTGTTTGAGCAACTGCCCGCAATCCCCCTAATAAAGCATAATTTGAATTAGAAGATCAACCAGCTACTATTACAGTATAAACACCTAATCTAGTACAACATAAAAAAAATAAACCCCCTAAATTAAAAGAATATAATTTAACAAAAAAAGGTATACATATCCAAACAAACAAAGATAAAAATAAAGAAAAAATAGGAGAAATATAATATCTTAAATAATTTGATAATAAAGGATAAGTTTGTTCCTTAGTAAATAATTTAATTGCATCACAAAAAGGTTGAGGAACTCCTATTAATCCAACTTTATTAGGACCCTTACGAATTTGAATATATCCTAATACCTTACGTTCTAACAAAGTTAAAAATGCTACTCTTACTAATACACAAATAATTAGTAATAAACTTCCAATAAATGATAAAATTAATTCTATATAAAACAAGTACTATTTGTAATAACATTACATAAATAAATTCTAAATTTATTGCACTAATCTGCCAAAATAGTTTATTATTAATGATATTCTTTTTTAAAATATAATTATTTTAATATTTGGTCCTTTCGTACTAAAATATTACAATTTTTTAAAGATAGAAACCAACCTGGCTTACGCCGGTTTGAACTCAGATCATGTAAGAATTTAAAAGTCGAACAGACTTAAAATTTGAACGGCTACACCCAAAATTATATCTTAATCCAACATCGAGGTCGCAATCTTTTTTATCGATAAGAACTCTCCAAAAAAATTACGCTGTTATCCCTAAAGTAACTTAAATTTTTAATCATTATTAATGGATCAATTATTCATAAATTAATGGTTTTAAAATTAAAAGTTTATTAAATTTTATTATCACCCCAATAAAATATTTTAATTTATTATAATAAAAAAAATCTTTACAATTAAAATAAACAAAATATAAAGATTTATAGGGTCTTCTCGTCTTTTAAATAAATTTTAGCTTTTTGACTAAAAAATAAAATTCTATAAAAATTTTAAATGAAACAGTTAATATTTCGTCCAACCATTCATTCCAGCCTTCAATTAAAAGACTAATGATTATGCTACCTTTGCACAGTTAGAATACTGCGGCCATTTAAAAATTCAGTGGGCAGGTTAGACTTTAAATTTATTTCAAAAAGACATGTTTTTGTTAAACAGGCGAACATTATTTTTGCCGAATTCTTTATTTAAACTTATCATTAAAATTTATTTTTACAATATAATATACTAATTCTATCATTATTACTTAATTTTAATAATTAAAATTAATATTTCAATAAATAATTAAAATTTAATAAATAATTTTATTTATAAAATAAATTATAACATAATTATTAACAATTGCTAATTCTAAGCATATATTTATTAAATTTATTTATTATTTTTAAAAATTTATTTTATAGCTTATCCCATAAAATATTAAAATTATAAATTATTTTATTAAAAAATTTTTAAAATAAATTTATAACTTCTAAATTAAATTTATTTCTTGAAAAACTAGATACCTTTAAAAACGAATAACATTTCATTTCTAATATAATATTTAAAATAATTTTATCACATTAACTTTTATATTATATTAACTCTTTTAAAATCGAGAAAAATATTTATTAATATTTTTTATTTAATAAACGCTGATACACAAGGTACAATAAATTAAATTTTCTTTTATAATAAAAATTTTTCAAATTATTTCAATTTTCTTTTACAATACTATTAAACTATTATTAAAATTATTTTTTCTTTAAACAATACTAAAACTTTATATTTTATAATTATTTTTAATATTTTACAAAAAAATATAAATTATTAATAAATAAAATCTAATTCAATTTATATTGATTTGCACAAAAATCTTTTCAATGTAAATGAAATACTTTACTTAATAAGCTTTAAATTGTCATTCTAGATACACTTTCCAGTACATCTACTATGTTACGACTTATCTTACCTTAATAATAAGAGCGACGGGCGATGTGTACATATTTTAGAGCTATAATCAAATTATTTATCTTTATAATTTTACTACCAAATCCACCTTCAAAAATTTTTTCATAATTTTATCCGTTTAAATATTTTTATTGTAACCCATTATTACTTAAATATAAGCTACACCTTGATCTGATATAAATTTTTTTAAAAATTATTGAATATTATTATTCTTATAAAATATTCTGATAACGACGGTATATAAACTGAATACAAACTTAAGTAAGGTCCATCGTGGATTATCGATTACAAAACAGGTTCCTCTGGAGAGATTAAAATACCGCCAAATTTTTTAAGTTTCAAGAACATAACTATTACTACTTTAATAATTTTTTTTTACATTTTAAATAATAGGGTATCTAATCCTAGTTTTTAATTAAAATTTTTTAGTTTCAATTTATTTACAAATAAATAATTTAAATTTAAAATTTCACCTAATAAATTTAATTTTATTTAACTTTATAATCATTTAACTTTTACTAAAAAAATTTATTTGTATTATTGGTGTAACCGCGACTGCTGGCACCAATTTTGCCAATACTTTTTAATATTGCTATTTCTAAATTTCTTTAATTAATAATATTAATTACTGCGAATAAATATAGTATATTTATTTTTAAAATAAATACAAATTCATACAAAAATTTACATATAAATCAAATTAATAACAAATTTTTAAGCCAAAATAAAACTTTAATATTAAAGTATAATTTATAAACAAAATTATTTTATTTATATAAATTATACTAAATAAAAATAAATTGTAGTATAAAAAATTAAATTTATTAAAATATTTAACAATTTTATATAATTAAACTAATAAATTAAATCTTAATATAATTAATTATTATTATTTAATTAAAATAAAAATAATTATTTTTAATCACTAAATCTGATTATTATCCCCTAATAATACAAAAATCTTTATAAAACTATAATAAAAATCAAATTAAATAAAAATAATCATACTTTAATATTAAATTATTAAAAAAATACAAAATAAAAATAATTATTTTTATTAAATTAATAATAAAATTTAGGATATTTTTTTTATTAAATTAAATTTTAATTACAATAATTATTTTAATACCAACCAAACTTCAAAAAAATTATTAAAAATAATAAATTTATTATAAAAAATATATTTAAATAAATTTATTACTTTTTTAAAAAAAAATTAATAAATATTTATTATAATAATAAATAATAATAATAATAATAACATCAATAAACATTTGAAATTATAGTTATTTTATTATTATTAAAAAATCATACTATTTTTTTTTTTTTTTTCAAAAAAAATTTTATTTTTTAAAAGAAAATTTAATAAACTTTTTTATAAAAAAATTTAAAAATTTGTTTTTAAAAAAAACGATATACTTATTCTAGATTAATAGATATATATATATATATAAATATTTAATATATTATTATATAGCTAACATTAAAGAATAAAAAATTTCGCAATCCAAAAATTCATATATATAAATAAATTAATTCTATATATAAAGATTTATCTAATATTTATTACATTTATATAAATATATAAATATTTAATAAAATATTATATATTTATATATTTATATATAGTTGTAATTTTACTTAATATATATATATATATAGAAAAAATTAATTATATAATAATGTTTTTATATTATTTTTACAAAAATACTAAAATGTATTATTTATTTAAAAATAATTAATATTTTAATTAAGTAAAATTTCAAAAAAAAAATAATAAACACACAAAAAAAAAAAA